TCAATAAGCTAGACCCATGCTACGAGTTGTCTCATGCCATAAATAAACCCGGACACTCAAGAAATCCGTTGGACAAGCAGATTCACATCTCTTACAACCTACACAGTCCTCTGTTCTTGGAGCAGGAGCAATTTGCTTAGCTTTACATCCGTCCCAAGGTATCATTTCCAATACATCTGTGGGGCAGGCTCGTACACATTGAGTACACCCTATACATGTATCATAAATCTTTACTGAATGTGACATTGGATCTATCAATTTTTTGAACGTTATCAATTTTCGATCTGGTAAAATCAGTAGTAACTGAATCATATATTGTAGACACCAGACGAATCAGTGGTTTACCAGAATTTTTTTTTAATTGAATAATCAATCTACTTCTGGATCTGGTCATGAGAATGAGAGAGGTCCAAGATACTTTGATTTATTACGTTTCAGCAAACATGGTCATACGAGTTATACACGACACGCTAATTCTAATTGGTAAATATTCTATATATCTGTCTTTATTTATATCATTACGACTATTTATTCAACAAATTCGATTGATTGATACGAGTTGATTTTCTGTTACGATAGATCGACGAAACAATAGCTGGCCCAATAGCTGCTTCAGCGGCTGCAATAGCTATAACAAAGATCGAGAAAATGTCTCCTTTTAATTGTCGACTATCAAATAAATCAGAAAATGTTACGAGATTTAGATTAACCGCATTCAGTATAAGCTCAAGACACATAAGTGCTCTAACCATGTTTCGGCTTGTGATCAATCCATAAATACCGATAGAAAATAAATAGGCACTCAAAATAAGTACATGCTCGGTCATCATTGACCAACTCCTCATCAATTGAGATTGATTTCAATATGAACAACAATACAATTTAACCGATTTGATTGACTAGAATATAACAAGTACGGAAAAAAGGAAGGTATTAGTAATGGATCGAACTCAAACCCATTCAATTTAATATATGAACAATAGAATATCAAAATGGAACTGAAGGGAAATTGATGTCATAATAATAACACAGAACAAAACACGGCCTTATTTATTTTATTTGATTTTGGATTTCTAATTCTAAGTATTTATTACTGACGAGCCATAGCAATTGCACCTATCAAAGCAACTAAAAGAATTATAGAAATGAGTTCAAATGGAAGATAAAAATCTGTTGATAAATGAATTCCAATTTGTTGAACGTTACTTGTCAGGTCCTGCTCTATAATCTGGTTTGATCTTGTAGTCCAAATAATCCCGTACCATGACGTATCTGAGATAGTAGTAATTAGTGAAAAAAGAATACTTGTACAAACCAGTGAAGTAACTCCATCTCCAACTGTCCAAAGATATAAATCCTTGTAATATTCTGAACCATTCATGAACATCACAGCAAATACGATTAAGACATTTACGGCTCCCACGTAAATAAGGAGCTGTGCAGCAGCTACAAAATAGGAGTTAGATGGAATATGGAATAAGGATATACAAACAAGAACCAATCCTAATGAAAAGGCAGAATAAATTGGATTGGTAAGTAATACCACCCCTAGGCCTCCTAATATAAGACCTGATCCTAGAAATACTAAAAGAATATCATGTATTGATCCAGGTAAATCCATTATGTGTAAAATAAGAGATAAATAAGTTGAAATATTTCATTTTCATGACCTTACTGACCGGGCCAGGAAAAAAGAGGTTACCCTATCTTTCTTTTTTTTTTTCTTGTATATGCCTAATTGAATTGAATCTTAATGTGGTGTGGATTGATGTAGATACAGTTATTGGACCAATCCCGCTTTTGTATCCGAAAGAGTAGTTGAAATTTGATATTTCGAAATCATCACGGATATATGAATCTATTCTAAATTCAAATCAAGCCGTGATTCTCACCAATCAATAGTTATGTTTTGTAGTTACTAACCAACCAAAATGAAAGAAACTTCGCTTCTTTAGATCAAAACGGAATCTTAGTAATTGGTAATCGTTCTTGAATCAAGGGGGTTATCCGTGGCTATTTTTATTTGAGTCGAATTCATAATTGTTCGAATTGTGTAATCTCCAATTACTGACATTGGTAACCGACCCAAAGCAATTTGATTATAATTCAATTCGTGACGATTGTAAGTAGAAAGTTCATATTCTTCAGTCATTGATAAACAGTTTGTTGGACAATACTCGACGCAGTTACCACAAAATATACAGATTCCGAAATCAATACTATAATTAAGCAATCGTTTCTTTCTAATATCCGTTTCCAATCTCCAATCAACAACGGGTAGATCTATGGGGCATACACGAACACATACTTCACAAGCAATGCATTTATCAAATTCAAAGTGGATTCGACCGCGGAAACGCTCTGATGTGATCGATTTTTCATAAGGATATTGAATAGTTACAGGTAAACGATTCGCGTGAGATAAGGTAATCATGAAACTTTGACCAATGTACCTTGCAGCTCGTACTGTTTGTTGACCATAATTCATGAACCCGGTCAC